TATTTACTAGTTATATCGTCGGCAATCGCCTGAATCTCAAGACGTTCTTCGAACCAATCATAGACTTTATTGAGATAGGTAAACCAAGGGAACCCCCTTGAGAGCCGTATATGAGAATTTCATCTCGTACGGCTCAAACAGAAATAACCAAATACTGGTTGTAGCGGAAACGGATATGTGTATAATAGAAAGGTTGAAACTTCTTAACTTAATCCTATGATTCCAATCTTCTCTGAAGATAAGAAAAAATAGAAAAATCCGAAAGCTAGTCTTTGTGGTTATAATGCCAAAATCTCAAGTCAGCTCACTCGGATTTATCTTGATCGTTACAGGCCTCTTGAATATTCTATTTACTACTTTACTTCATTTTTATTTTATTTGTGTTATTTTTGATTTGTGTGTGTGTAATGCGACTTTACTGCTGTCTTCTTTATTATTCTTATTGATAGGAATTCTCTTGTTAAGACCCTATGAATCAATTAAAAAAACTTCAGATTCATACCAGAACCACGATGATTGAAAAAACTTTTAATCTAAGTCCAAAAATTCCCTGAGTAAGAACTGCTAGATTATCACATATTCAATGAATAGATATAATGAAAAAAAAATCCAAAGCCAAAGAAATGTTTGTACTTTGATCAAAATAAAGAAAGATAGGCGGCGACGGTTTGAAAAAATCAAAATTTTTCGATTTATTATAACTTAACTGCTAAAATTGAAAATTTTTTTGAGTCCGGTTGCGAGGTCTAAATATTAAGTATGAATCATAGTTCTAATACTTTAAAATCTATTTTCTATCTTCCGTGCTCCAGATACTAGAATAAATATCTGACGGGGGAAAACCATCTCTTCTCTATCAAGATGACAGATCTATTTTATGTTCTGTACTGTCAATAGGATCAATTATAACAAGTCACACACTCATATTCCGGAAATACAAAAACAAAGAAATTCCACGGTCGAACTACCAAAAATAAAAATGGAATGGGCTAAAAATCAAAGACCTAAATGCTTAACTTTCATTTATATTGAAAATCTAGGCAGTCGGTTCTTGTGAATCTAATTCATAGAAATTCCGTCCAGTAAAATGGACGAATTATAAATCTCCAAAATAATAGATAGAAATATCGCAAATAGAGCCATTGCAACACCCATTAAAGGAGTAGTTCCCCACCCCGGAGCTACTTTACCATATTCTGAATTCAATGGTTTCAATAAATCCCCTACAACAGTTCGTCTTGGACCAGATCTAGAACTACCCTCAACGGTTTGTGTAGCCATAAATCCTATTTTTTTATTCATTGAGATCTGTTGACTTTGTAGACTATTCCGCTGTAAATAAAAGATCTTATCCTATAGATCCATTGTGGTCTTGAAATTATATAATAATGGAAACAGCAACCCTAGTTGCCATCTCTATATCTGGTTTACTTGTAAGTTTTACTGGGTATGCCTTATATACTGCTTTTGGGCAACCCTCTCAACAACTAAGAGATCCATTCGAAGAACATGGGGACTAATTGAAGTAATGAGCCTCCCAATATGTTGGGAGGCTCATTACTTCAATTGAGATAATGAAAAATCATTTCATCTTTTTAGTTGGAACTTTAGGGGGTTCTCTAAAAAAGATAGCGAAAAAAATGATTCCTAAAGTCGAGACTAAGAGGAATGTATAAACCAATGCTTCCATAGATTTGATCGTGGTTTACAATTATAACTTTCATACCTGTTTTTTTTTTTGGGGGGGGGGGGGGTCATCTCCCGGATAAAGAAAAAGAAAGAACAAGAGTAAAACATAATGCAATGATTCAGATCAAGATTTACCCGGTTCCTTATGTCAAATTCAAATCACAACAAAAAAAATCGAAAAGGAACAAAAGAATGTTCTATCAGACTGCTTGTCTTCTTGTAGTTGGATCTCCAAGTTTTTGGAATGCTCCAAATTCTACTTGAGCATCCAAATCTGGGTCGATACCAGCAAAAACATCTCTGAACAAAGTTCTAGCACCATGCCAAATGTGTCCGAAAAAGAAGAGCAGAGCAAACGAAGCATGTCCAAAAGTAAACCAACCCCTTGGACTGCTACGAAAAACGCCATCCGATTTCAAAGTAGCACGATCTAATTCAAAAATTTCACCCAATTGAGCACGTCTAGCATATTTTTTCACAGTAGCGGGATCGCTATAACTGACTCCATTGAGTTCGCCACCATAGAACTCAACAGTTACACCCACTTGTTCGACACTATACTTCGATTCTGCCCTTCGAAAAGGAACATCGGCTCTAACAATTCCGTCTCCGTCTACCAAAACAACTGGAAATGTTTCAAAAAAAGTAGGCATACGACGTACAAAAAGTTCACGCCCCTCTTTATCTCTAAAGATAGGATGTCCTAACCAACCGACGGCTATTCCATCTCCATTGTCCATTGAGCCCGCTCTAAACAATCCTCCTTTTGCCGGATTATTGCCGATGTAATCATAAAAAGCTAATTTTTCAGGAATTTTAGACCAAGCTTCTGATAAACTTTGATTTTCGGCTAGCCCAGCCCCCACTCTTCGATATATTTCTTGCTGGAAGTATCCCTGATCCCATTGATAACGAGTGGGACCAAACAATTCAATCGGAGTAGTTGCTGAACCATACCACATAGTTCCAGCAACAACAAAAGCTGCAAAAAAGACAGCAGCGATACTACTGGAAAGGACGGTTTCAATATTTCCCATACGCAATCCTTTGTATAGCCGTTGGGGTGGACGCACACTAAGATGGAAAAGGCCCGCCAATATGCCCAATGTTCCTGCTGCAATATGATGAGAGGCTACCCCCCCCGGAACAAAAGGATCAAAACCTTCCACACCCCATGCGGGATTTACGGGTTGTACCCTTCCAGTTAGTCCATACGGATCGGACACCCATATTCCAGGACCATACAATCCTGTTACATGAAATGCGCCAAAACCAAAACAAGCCACCCCTGCAAGAAATAAATGAATTCCAAAGATTTTTGGCAAATCCAAAGAAGGTTTTCCTGTACGTTCATCACAAAAGATTTCTAGATCCCAATAGACCCAATGCCAGATAGCCGCCAAAAAGCACAAGCCCGAAAACACAATATGTGCCCCGGCCACACCTTCGTAACTCCAAATACCCGGATTCGTTATAGTTCCCCCTGCGATACTCCAACCCCCCCATGAATTGGTTATTCCTAAACGAGTCATGAAGGGTATAACGAACATACCCTGTCTCCACATTGGGTCAAGAACAGGATCAGAAGGATCAAAAACTGCTAATTCATATAGAGCCATCGAACCGGCCCAACCAGCAACCAAAGCTGTATGCATTATATGGACAGAAAGCAAACGGCCGGGATCATTTAATACAACGGTATGAACACGATACCAAGGCAAACCCATGAAAATACCTCTTATATCAACAAAAAATAGACACTATGTAACTTTATTGCACTGGAAAAAACGATATACTATGGACCCTCCCCTTTCAGTAGATTATCGCGGGTAAAGGATTCATATTTGTTCTAGTTTTTTAGTAATAATGGAACAATTATATTCGTAGGAACAAAAAGAAGCAGATCTATTCTATACCCGATAAGTAACAATACGCAATGGTAGGGGGGTTGACCTACCCCCTTTTTTATTTCTATGTTTTTATATTTCTATGAGTCTTTTTATCAGGGAATGCAGACATATTCGTTTATCACTCAAAGGACCTATTTGTAAGAACTTTCCTTTATTTCATTTGGTCTTCCTTTTTTATTTATGATTTATAAATTAAATACAATATGATAAAGACAAATCATTTTTAACACAATAAACCCATTTATTTTTACGTTTCCACATCAAAGTGAGATATACTGTTCCATTCTTTTTCTCCATTTAATGCCTATTGGTGTTCCAAAAGTACCCTTTCGAAGTCCTGGAGAGGAAGATGCATCTTGGGTTGACATATAGTGCGACTTGTCAGATATATTGGGTCATATGGGATTTCCCCGGTCTCTCCCCCGATCGAGATATACTCTCTTTCACCTCCAAAAAAAGATTAATTGAATCATCAAAAATTTTGAGCGTGAAGTGTACTGAAGTGCAATTAGATCGATTTTTTGTTTGGTTGGGGGGGTATCCAGATTACTATTCTAAATTTCGAATAATTTATGGTTGGCTTGGTTAGACCAATAAAATGAAGCATCCAGGCTCTGTTTAGAAAAAACCAATTGGTCATATATCTACGATTACTACTTTTATCATATCATCATATATTTGGCAGAAAATGTGAAACAAGAAATTCAGAAAAAACGGGGGGTTCATAGCAAAAAGATGTGGTATTGCAGTATTTGTCCTATATGTGCAAATCCAAATCGAGCAGATCTTTCTTTACCCAGAGTCGAACAGAAACCTAAAAGAATTGAAGAAGCCCATTCAGAAACAAGAAAATGACATTGCGATTTCGATTCGATCTCGATGAAAACAATACATCAATGAAAAGTTAGTTCAATATGGTTAGTACTTTATCTATTTTATTAGATTCTATCTATATTAATAGAATAGATAAAGGGGTCAAAAAAAGAAAAGTCGTCTTTCTTTTCTTGAAAAATGTAAGAAAAAAAGACCTTTCCTTTCTTTAGAAGTTCGGAAAAGTCCATTATGAAAAAGGAAAGAGGGTTGAAATCTACACATTGATTCCTTTTTGCGATTTTTGTTTGGTGAACTGTATGCATCAAAAGGTGCATGTATGGCTCTTAGGTGATAAAATTTTATCCTAATCAATCGACTTTATCGAGAAAGATTACTTTTTTTAGGCCAAGAGGTTGATAGTGAAATATCGAATCAACTTATCGGCCTTATGGTATATCTCAGTATAGAGGACGATAACCAAGATTTGTATCTGTTTATAAATTCTCCAGGCGGATGGGTAATACCCGGAATAGCTATTTATGATACTATGCAATTTGTACAACCAGATGTACAGACCGTATGCATGGGATTAGCTGCTTCAATGGGATCCTTTATTTTGGCAGGAGGAGAAATTACCAAACGTCTAGCATTCCCTCACGCTTGGCGCCAATGAGTCTTTTTTTCCTCAAATAAAAAGACTATGCCTTCGCCCTATGAATATTAAGTAATAATAGCATGGCACTTCGAGTTCGATATGCAATTTTTTTTTTTTTCAAAACCATTCGATTATGTATCGAAAGAGTAGTATGAAAAAGGGGGTTATTTACGATTTGATCTGATCTATCGGGAGCCTATTTCAGTGTCACAAAATTTTTTTGTTTTGAGTTTTCACACCGGAAAACTTTTAACAATATTTATGTTATGAAAGAATAGGAAAAACAAAAAAATTGTTTTTTTTATTTTATAACTATTTGAAAAAAAAAAAGAAACTTTGGGATTGCTAAATAACAGACGAAATAATAAAGCAAGGGAGCCGTCATAGTATTTTTTTTTTTTGAAATACTCTAAAAAAGGAAGGATGGTTATTGGATCATTTACTGATACGGGTCTATCAGACCCAGTATATTTTCTATTTTTTCGATCTTCGATGTAAGGTAAAAATCAATTCCATAGTATAGCCGTATGCAATACGCAAAAGAAGCCTGTACGGTTATTCAATTTTATCTTTTTTTTTTTATTATTTTATTTATTATTTTTCTCTCTCGCACGATAAGGCGAGAGAGAAGAAACCTTTATGATGTTATATCATCAGGGTAATGATCCATCAACCCGCTAGTTCTTTTTATGAGGCACAAACGGGAGAATTTATCCTAGAAGCGGAAGAATTATTGAAACTGCGCGAAACTATCACAAGGGTTTATGTACAAAGAACGGGCAAACCTTTATGGCTTGTATCTGAAGACATGGAAAGGGATGTTTTTATGTCAGCAGCAGAAGCCCAAGCCCACGGAATTGTCGATCTTGTAGCGGTTGAATAAAAGATTAACGAACGGCAAGGAAGGAGTCCGCGCAAATACACGATTTGAGATTTTATTTTATCTTCTTACTTAATCTTCTTACCGGATTTAAGGGAATAGTTCTATTAATAGAATATAATAAGTCATTCGTAATGATCGGATCGGGTTCGGATTGATCTAAACCAGCTCAGTATGTATACGACTCACCATGCCAACTATGAAACAACTTATTAGAAACACAAGACAGCCAATCCGAAATGTCACGAAATCCCCCGCTCTTCGGGGATGCCCTCAGCGCCGAGGAACGTGTACTAGGGTGTATGTGCGACTCGTTCAAATCCATAGACTAAGACAAAAGAAAGGAAACAATTTATTCCAGTATCGGTGATCGGTTAAAAATCTATTAATAATATATATATTCTTCTATTGTGTATCAAATTTATGGTTTTGATTGGTGCCAACCCAATCACCTCAATTTGCAATTTAGGATGAGAAAAGCTTCCCCATTGGTAGCAAATGGTTACCTCTTAAGCGGGGAAAATCCTATTTCAATTAAAAAAAGCGGAAAGATTATGCTTATTTTTGCAAGAACGGACTAAGAGGGTCAGCTACCCAGCTAATCTTCATACTTAAATACCGTTACTGTATAGCTAGATTTCGTTGTGAAAGACCTATTATTAGATATTTCATGGGTAGAGCCAAAGAGTGTGAACTGTACAAGTTAACAATAAAATAACATTGATTAAATGAAGGGGGGGCTCCGGTGTATAGAGAGGACCTGGCCGTTTAAAAAGTAATCATAGAAACGATGGAACTCACCATTTCTTTATCTATTTCTATTTAATTTACTATGTTTTTTTGATACCTAGTATCAATACAATTTCTTATTTCGTTTCGAGGTTAAATGCTTAGAAATAAAAAGAAAAAATCGTGGTTGGGAAGGTTATAGTAGCAAAAGCCATTGGAATTTTGATTTTATACATTGGAAGAATCTATTTTTGTTATTAATAGACTCGGAGGGGAAAAAAGAATAACTGAAAGAAAGGAAATCAAATAGTTATTCATCAAAAAAAAGTCTTATTTTATTTATTCAATGACCAGAATTAAACGGGGATATATAGCTCGGAAACGGAGGACAAAAATTCGTTTATTTACATCAAGCTTTCGGGGGGCTCATTCAAGACTTACTCGAACTATTACTCAAAAGAAAATAAAAGCTTTTGTTTCGGCTCATCGGGATAGAGATAGGAAAAAAAGGGATTTTCGCGGTTTGTGGATCAGTCGAATAAATGCAGTAATTGGTGAGAATAAAAAAAATATATACTATAGTTATCATAATTTAATGTATAATCTGTACAAGAGGCAATTGCTTCTTAATCGTAAAATAGTTGCACAAATAGCTATATTAAAAGGAGATTGTCTTTTTATGATTGCCAACGAGATCATACAAAACTCTACTACTTTCCCGGAGACTGAACTCCGGGAAAGTAGTAGAGTTTTGTATGATAATAAAATCGAATTCATATCATAAAGTCATCAAAATAACATCAAAATAAAATGAACAACCCGAATTGGATTGTCGTAGTTTTCGAACAAAACATCAATCCACATTTGATTTGAGTTTAGATTCAAATTTGAATTCAATTGAAGAGTAACTCTATTTCTTTTTTTAAGACTGATAGTAGTAGTTCTAGTGGTCAACTCACTCTATTTCTTTTTTTAAGACTGATAGTAGTAGTTCTAGTGGTCAACTCACTTTTTTCAAGTTGTTTTTCATTATTAAGAAAAGGTAACGAAGATAAAATACGAGCTTGTTTTATAGCAATCGTAATTAATCGTTGTTGTTTTAAGGTCAATCTATTCACGCGTCTAGATAATATTTTTCCTTGTTCACTAATAAATCGACTAATTAAACTCATGTTTTTATAATCAATTCGATCCCCCGATTGGATCGGGGGCAAACGCCTACGAAAAGATCGCTTGGATTTAAGAAAGAGTCGCTTAGATTTATCCATGGTTTGTTTATTTCTATCCCGAAAATCCTATTTCTTACAAAAAAAAAGATTTATTTTGTTTTATTTCTATTTTTACTACCTACTACCTTTTATTTATTACTACCTTTTATTTATTTAATATGAAAAATAGGTCATTTTTTTTTTTTCATGTTCCTTCCCTTTGTTTGGAAGGGTAACACAGAAGCGATCAATTTTATCTATTTCTTTATCTCTGCGTGAATCATATGTTTGCAACAACAGGGACAGAATTTTCTCAATTCCAATCGACTAGGCGTATTGTGTCGATTCTTTTGAGTAATATATCTGGAAATACCAGTTGATTCCTTATTTTTATTAACACTATTTTGAGCACAATTGGTACATTCCAAAATAACCGTTACTCGGATATCTTTACCCTTGGCCATGAACCTCCTTTGGGTTTTTGATTCACTTAACTCTTCGATTTTGGGATTCGAAGAAGAAAAAGAAAGGAACGAAAAAAGTAGAAGTTGATAATTCGAATCGCAGTGCAATATTTAAGTTTTCGTTTAAGTATCTTGTATGATATTGTTGCCCCCGCCCTAGCTATTCCATTTCAATTAATAATAGAGTGAGACCAGAATGGAAATGAATTAATAATTATGGAAAATTATTAATTCATTTCCATTTCAGCTTGGGCCAGATCCAGATTCCGAGTTTCGCTGAGGCCGAATTCACCTTTATTCTTTCTCTTTTAGAATTAGATTAGAATAAGTTAGAAAAGAGAAAGAATAAATAAAGAAGAAGAGGATTAATCACAGATATTGGATTGGATCTCGAATCTTCTTCAACCCCTCCTGTGCCAATAACTAGAATGAAAAAAAGGGGAATATCAATGCATCCGGGAATAAACGATTGATCTCTATCAAGAGACCCGCTAAAGCCCCGAACCATAGAGTACTTATCACTGGTGCCACGGAGAGATATGTTTTTAGATCTCGCATTTAAAATCCTCCTTCTTTCTTTATTGTCATTTTTAATACATAATAACCTAGGGGAATATGATCAGATGGTTATTTAGTTAATAACCACTTGTATTTGTCGGCAGAGTTCCTAATTCAAATCGAAATGGACTGGACAATGATTCTTTAGATATTTTTTTAACAAAAAAGAAGTCTATTTCTGCCCGAGCGTTCCCTAAAAATATTTTTCCGGTTTAGTTTAGGGAAATTTCCTATTTAATTTATTTATTTTCATACTTTATATATATATATTCTTTCTTTTTTATATTCTAATTATTATATTTTTTATTTAATTAAATATTCTTATTTTATTCTATAGAATAAATATTTTTATTTTTAATATCCTTATAATATACAATAGGAAACTAAAAAGAAAGAAAAAATGGCAGGATAATTGAATAATTGATATATATATATCAACAGAGAAAAGAAAAATATGGAAAACAAGACAAAGATTCTTTACAATGACACTAGAAACCAATTGAGAGGGATGTAGCGCAGCTTGGTAGCGCGTTTGTTTTGGGTACAAAATGTCACGGGTTCAAATCCTGTCATCCCTATCCCTAACTATTACTTATTGACTTATCGTATGTATGAGCAGTAACAAGGGATCAATTGAGACCGATTCAGACATATACAATATCACAATATATTGATATTGTATATGTCTGAAAGATGTATTGGGGCCTCATAAAAATAAAAAATTATTTATGAGAATAAAGCGCTCTTAGTTCAGTTCGGTAGAACGCGGGTCTCCAAAACCCGATGTCGTAGGTTCAAATCCTACAGAGCGTGATTCCATTCTTGTGAGATCGAGAATGACACTGAAATATTTGAACAGCACAGTCTCAAGTCCGAATTTGACACCTCCTGGGGATTAGGATTAAAACAAATAAATAGGAGGTCAATAAGCAAAAGAGATGTTAATTAATCAATTGATCACCACGTCGATATTGTAAATAGGCAGTTACGAATAATCCAGCTAAAGTAATAGGAATGAGACCTAACACGATTCCAAATAGAAAAACTTCAATCATTTGAATTTGTTTGTTTGAAAGGGAAAGGGGGAGGTAATA